AGGTAAGGTGGCTGAGGTAGGCGGTGGATTGTAACCCCACATACAGAGGTTTAAGCCCTCTCCTTATCAAGCCCTGAGGTGTTTATCATATCAGATTGCAAATCTGAAGAAGCAGGCTAGTCGTCTGCCGGGGCTTTCCCCCGCTTGTTTATCTTTCGCGGGGGAAAGTAGATGAATGCTCTCTGGTTTGGGCGCTTAGCTGTTAACTAAGAATTTGTAGGATCGAGGCCTTCTCATCTAGTAAGGCCTTAGCTTAATTAAAGTGTTTGTTTTGCATGCAGAAGATGTGGGGTAGTGTCCCGCAGGTCTTATCAGGGACTGGGAGATTTTCACTCCCGCTTAGAGCTTTGAAGGCTCTTGGTCTGAGTGCTATCCTAAGTTCCTTTAGGGGGTTAGTAGGGCTAGGGCGGTTGGGGTCAGGGGGAGCAGGGCAATTGTTCCTATTATTGTGATGGCCAGGGGTAGGGTTGTTTGTAGTGGTTGGAGGCGTCAGGGGGTGGTTCCTGATAGTGTATTAGGGGACATGGTTAGGGTTATAGCATAGGATAGTCGGAGGTAGAAGTATAGGCTAATTAGGGCTGTTAGGGCGGCGATTGTTGCTGTGGTGGCAAGTTGTTGTTTGGTGAGTTCTTGTAGGATGAGTCATTTAGGTGCAAATCCTGTTAATGGTGGGAGGCCTCCTAGGGAGAGTAGTATTAGTGGGGTTAGGGCGGTTAAAACGGGGGTTTTTGCTCAGGAGGTGGCGAGGGTGTTGATGTTTGTTGAGTTATTTAGTTTGAAAACTAGGAATGTTGAGAATGTTATGATAAAGTATGTGAGGAGGGTTAGTAGAGCGAGGGAGGGTATGAATTGGGTGACTAGTATTATTCATCCAAGATGGGCGATGGATGAGTATGCTAGGATTTTCCGCAGTTGGGTTTGGTTTAGTCCGCCTCATCCTCCAACTAAGGTGGATGTAAGTCCTAGAAAAATTAAGAAGTCTGCATTGTTTGGCTGTATTTGTAGGATTAGGGCGAATGGGGCTAGTTTTTGTCATGTGGACAGGATTAGTCCTGTGGTTAGGTCAAGTCCCTGTAGGACTTCTGGTAGTCAGGCATGTACGGGGGCTAGGCCAATTTTAAGGGCCAGGGCTATTGTAAGGATTGTGGCGGGCAGGGGGTGGGCTAGTTGTTGAATTTCTCATTGGCCGGTAAGTCATGCATTGGTGGTGCTGGCGAACAGGATTATTGCAGCTGCAGTGGCTTGAGTGAGGAAGTATTTGGTGGTTGCTTCGATTGCACGGGGGTGGTGTTGTTGTGCTATTAGAGGAATAATGGCTAGGGTGTTTATTTCGAGGCCCATTCAGGCAAGGAGTCAGTGGGAGCTTGCAAATGTAATGGTTGTTCCTAGGCCTAAGCTAAATAATAAGGTGGTTAGGATGTAGGGGTTCATTAGTAAAGGAAGGATTTTAACCAACATGTTTGGGGTATGGGCCCAAAAGCTTACTTAGCTGACTTTACTAGAAAGTGGTGTAGTGGAAGCACTAAGAGTTTTGATCTCTTAAGGATGGGTTCGAGTCCCCTTTTTCTAAGGAGTTGGAGGGATTTTAACCCTCATGATTCACTCTATCAAAGTGGCCCTTTAAAATTCAGGCACAAGTCCTCTGGGGTTAGATTTGTGGGGGTAAGCCTGCAAAGGCGATTGGAAGGGCTAAGTGTCATACGACGAGGGCTAGTGTTAAAGGGAGGAAGTTTTTTCATACTAGGTGTATTAGTTGGTCGTATCGGAATCGGGGGTAGGAGGCTCGAACTCACAGGAAAACGACTGAGAGAAGGGCTGCCTTAGTTATAATATTTATTGCTGTAAGTTCGGGGAGTGTGGGGGTGTGAGAGGCGCCGAGGAATAGAATTGTGGAGAGTGTATTCATGAGGAGGATGTTGGCGTATTCTGCAAGAAAGAATAGGGCGAAAGGGCCTCCTGCATATTCTACATTGAAGCCTGAGACTAGTTCGGATTCACCTTCGGTGAGGTCGAACGGTGCTCGGTTTGTTTCGGCTAGGGTTGAAATATATCATATGGCTGCTAGGGGTCAGGCGGGTAGAATTAGTCAGATGCTTTCTTGGGCGGTGTTGAAAGTTTGTAGTGTAAATCCGCCGGCGAAAATGATAATGTTTAGCAGGATGAGTCCTAGGCTGACTTCGTAGGAGATGGTTTGGGCTACTGCTCGCAGGGCTCCTATAAGGGCATATTTTGAATTTGATGCTCAGCCTGAGCCTAGGATGGAGTAGACGGCGAGGCTTGAAAGGGCGAGGACAAATAGAATTCCTAGGTTGAGGTCAACGACTGGGTAGGGAAGAGGTATTGGGGCTCAGAGTGTCAGAGCAAGCGTTAGGGCAAGCATAGGAGTAGCCAGAAATAGGACTGGAGAGGAGGTGGAGGGTCGAATTGGCTCTTTAATAAATAGTTTGACTCCGTCAGCAATGGGTTGTAGGAGGCCGTAGGGCCCTACGATGTTTGGTCCTTTTCGCAGTTGTATATAGCCTAAAACTTTTCGTTCAAGGAGGGTGAGGAATGCAACGGCTAGTAGGACTGGTACAATGAAGGCTAGGGGGTTTAGAAGGTGAGTAATTAGAGGTGTAATCATAGTTAAGGAGAGGATTTGAACCTCTATTGAAAGGGCTTAGGTCTTTTGCAATAACCGGGCTCTGCCACCTTAACATGCCATTTTCGGGGGCTTAGGGGGTATGCCCTCTTATTTATTTTAGTTGTTTTCATTAAGTGGGGGGAGGGCGTGCTTTAAGCATGGGCCCTTTCTTTTCGGTCCTTTCGTACTAGAAAAGAACATAACATAGATAGAAACTGACCTGGATTACTCCGGTCTGAACTCAGATCACGTAGGACTTTAATCGTTGAACAAACGAACCCTTAATAGCGGCTGCACCATTAGGATGTCCTGATCCAACATCGAGGTCGTAAACCCCCTCGTCGATATGGGCTCTGGGAGGGGATTGCGCTGTTATCCCTGGGGTAACTCGGTCCGTTGATCGACTAGCGTCGGATCATTTTTGGTCAGATGTACTGTTTCTTAGAGGGGTAGCTCTCGGTTGTAAGAGGGGTGCTCTCATTCCACGTGGGGGTTTTGTTTTTCCCCGCGGTCGCCCCAACCAAAGACATAATCAGACAGGGATTCATTTGGGTTTAGTTTTTTGTTTTTAACTGTTCTTTATGATCTGTCTTGTGTCTAAAGCTCCACAGGGTCTTCTCGTCTTATGGTTGTATCCCCGCTTCTGCACGGGGAGATCAATTTCATTGACTGGAAAAAGGAGACAGTTAAGCCCTCGTTATGCCATTCATACGGGTCTTCATTTAAAAGACAAGTGATTGCGCTACCTTTGCACGGTCAAAATACCGCGGCCGTTAAACATATAGTCACAGGGCAGGCGGGACCTCTTATTCTTTGTTTTTGCAAGAGGCGATGTTTTTGGTAAACAGGCGAGGCTTGTGTTTGCCGAGTTCCTTCTTATTCTTTTAGTCTTTCCTTGTAAGCACTCCAGTGTGGGGTTAACGGTTAAGTTTTTATTGAGTGTTCTTCTGGTTTGGTTGTTTTGTTTACTCAGTTCCCTCTTTTTTTGGGTCCGGTAATAGATCAGTGGGTTAGTCCGTTCTGATGTACACATGTGCTGGGAGAACGCCTAGTACGTTCTTATTACTCATATTAGCAGGATCTCTCACATGGTTGCATGGGTGGGCCTGATAGGGGTTAGGGGTGTAGATTTGTTTATCAAAATAGGGGGAGGGTATTTGGTAGTATGTCTGAGCTTTAACGCTTTCTATTATGGTGGCTGCTTTTAGGCCCACTAAAACATTTGTCCTTGGTTATTATGATCTTTATTCACCTAGTAAAGTTGTTTCTTTTTTCAAAGGAGCTGTACCTTCTTTGAATAACTCTTCTAGTTTTCCGTGTCCATGTTGAATGCTTCGTTTTGGTTTGGAAATCTAGAAGGCTGAACTTAAATTCATTTCTCAGGCAACCAGCTATAACTGGGCTCGGTAAGTCTGTCACTTCTACTCGAAGCTCTTCCCACTCTTTTGCCACAGAGACGGGTTGGCCCCATAATGGGCTGTCTTGGAGTAGCTCGTCCAGTTTCGGGGTGTCAAACTAAAGGGCTCTTTGCTTGAATAGTACTGGCTAAAACATGATGCAAAAGGTACGAGTTTTAGTCTCTGCTTCTTTTGGCTTAAATGGTTTGTTTCACTTCTTTTTCAGCTTTCCCTTGCGGTACTGTCTCTATCGCTCGCATAGTTTCTTTTCTGTCGCACATACTAGGACGGAAAAATGGTTTGTTTGTTTCTAATTTAGGGTATTAGGGGTTATTTATAGTTGGTTGTTAGTTGGGTGGGTGGGCTAGCTATTGGGCTTCAGGGTAACCCGATTTGCACGGGTGTCTTCTCAGTGTAAGGGAGATGCTTTTCTGTCTTAGCTATACTCTGATTATTCCAAGTGCACCTTCCGGTACACTTACCATGTTACGACTTGCCTCCCCTTTTCATGGATGGTGGTTTAAGTTTAATTTAATGGGTTGAGTTTGGGGAGAGTGACGGGCGGTGTGTGCGCGCTTCAGGGCCGGTTTCAGTAGGACACTCTATTTTCTACTTACTATTAAATCCTCCTTCAAATACGCGTTTCAGTGTATTATTCGTGTTCCCTGGGGTAGGGAATGTAGCCCATTTCTTTCCTTTCCATGCGCTACACCTCGACCTGACGTCTTGGATTTAAATCATTTTTGCTTACTATAAAGCCTTCACAGGGTAAGCTGGCGACGGCGGTATATAGGCGGGTTAAACTAGGAAAGGTGAGGTTGAACGGGGATTATCGGTTCTAGAACAGGCTCCTCTAAGTGGATCTAAAGCACCGCCAAGTCCTTTGGGTTTTAAGCTATTGCTCGTAGTTCCCGGGCGGATAGTGGGGTGTAACGCTATCAATGTTTATGGCTAAGCATAGTGGGGTATCTAATCCCAGTTTGTGACATAGCTTTCGTGGGTTCAGGGTTGGTAAAGCCACTTTCGTGGTGGTTCTTCATGCCTTCGGGTACGTATAACAGTTCTGAAGGTGTTTGGCTTTAGTTTAAGATATATTTTCCCTAACCACTCTTTACGCCGGTGACTATCAACTTGGACCTCTCGTATAACCGCGGTGGCTGGCACGAGTTTTACCGGTCCTCTTTGCTTTAACTAAGTCAAGTTTTCACTTATTGCTTAATGTTTATCACTGCTGAGTTCCCTTGGGGGTGTGGCTGAGCAAGGCGTCTTGGGCTGCAGGGGCGTGCCTGATACCTGCTCCTTGTCCCCGGGCGGGGGACTGAGGGCATTCTCACGGGTGCGCGGAGACTTGCATGTGTAAGTTTGGCTAAAGTTGATAGTAAAGTCAGGACCAAGCCTTTGTGCTTGCGGGACTTTCTAGGGTCCATCTTAACATCTTCAGTGTTATGCTTTAGTTAAGCTACGCTAGCTATGTGCAATATTATAATAATATAAATAAGCATAATTTATGCTGGGAATATTTAATACTCGGGGTTAGATCCTGTTTCCGGGGGGTTTACAGGAATAATAGTAATCTCAGGAGTATTGGGGGGTAGGGGGGTTTACGCGCAAAAACCGAGGGGGTCATATATTAGATATATGCCTAGTTAATAAAAGTTATTTATGTCCTTGATATCTTAATATGTAATTCTTAAAAACAAATCTTTCCACCATGAATACATATTTCTTTATTTACACCAGATAATATGTTCAACCTTATTATTAATTATTGACATTGCACCGGGATGTAAAGTGAAAGGAAGCTAAAAAGGAAAACCCCTTGCCCCTCGGGAAAGAGTGCTCGGCATGTGGGGTAAAGGTTAATATGTAATTCCACCATTAACTTATGCCTGGAAAATTAATTATTATGGGGAATATTTTCATTAATATGGCCCTGAAATAGGAACCAAATGCCAGGAATAATTCAAATAAGTGAAACCCTCACATGTTATTGTCCCTGACCATCAATAATAGTATGCATTAAGAAATCAATTTATGGTGGTTTCTTACTACATTAAATAGTTAAGTTTTATAACAGGATGTGGATTACTTGGTATATCTTGACTGATGATATAATCTGTTAAAATTTTATTATATATGGTCCCGTCACTTGAATTCATGATATTTATGGATTTTTACAATAACTGGTTTATGTACAATTATATCATAATTTAGTATTACCTGAATGGTTAATATAAATATATGGTGTATAATACATAGCGGATGTTGTCGCTCGAGGCTTTTCCTTAAGTTTGAGGTTTTTAAAGTCAAAGAATAGTTTAATTTAGAATCCTGGCTTTGGGAGTCAGGGGTGGGAGTTAAAATCTCCTTTCTTTGAGCACTAGGGAGGGATTTAACCTCCGACGTCCGGCTTACAAGACCGGCGCTCTGGCGCTGAGCTACTAGGGCATGTTCATTCAAGGGCTTTATTTTCTAGTCAGCCTGCAAGGGGGGCAAGTACTAGGAATAGGAAGAAGTAAAGGAAGGAGGCTACTTGTCCAATAATAATGAATGGGTGTTCTACTGGCATACCCCCGATTCATGTGAGGATCATTACGTCCGCGACCAGTATTCAGAACAGGAATTGGGTGAGGGGTCGGAATGTAAGGCCTCGTTGTTTAGAGGTGTGCAGGATTGGGACAACCATAAGTACTAGAATAGAAGATAGGAGGGCAAGTACACCGCCAAGTTTATTTGGAATTGATCGTAGAATGGCGTAGGCAAATAGGAAGTATCACTCAGGTTTAATGTGTGGGGGTGTAACTAGGGGGTTTGCTGGGGTGAAGTTGTCGGGGTCTCCAAGGAGGTTAGGAGAGAATAGTGCTAGGGAGATTAGGGCTACGAGTAGGGCGACAAAGCCTAGAAGGTCTTTGTATGAGAAGTAGGGGTGGAACGAGATTTTATCTGCGTCTGAATTAAGGCCTGCGGGGTTGTTTGAGCCTGTTTCATGGAGGAATAGTAAGTGAATAAGTGTTATGGCTGCAATAATGAAAGGGAGGAGGAAGTGGAAGGCAAAGAAACGTGTAAGGGTGGCATTATCGACTGAGAATCCTCCTCAAATTCATTGTACGAGTGTATTTCCTACGTAAGGTACAGCGGAAAGGAGGTTTGTGATGACGGTGGCCCCTCAGAATGATATTTGGCCTCATGGGAGGACGTAACCTACAAAGGCAGTTATCATAACAAGAAGTAGGAGGACGACTCCTACGTTTCATGTTTCTTTGTATAGGTAAGATCCGTAGTAGAGTCCTCGGGCGATGTGCATGTAAATGCAGATGAAGAAGAAGGAGGCGCCGTTGGCATGTATATTACGGATTAGTCATCCGTAGTTTACGTCACGGCAGATATGTGTAACGGAGGAGAAGGCTGTTGCGATATCAGATGTATAGTGTATTGCTAGGAATAGTCCTGTTAGGATTTGTGCTGCTAAGCAGAGTCCTAGAAGTGAGCCGAAGTTTCATCAGACTGAAATGTTGGAGGGGGCAGGGAGGTCGATTAGTGCGTCGTTGGCGGTTTTAAGAAGGGGGTGGGTTTTTCGTAGGCTGGCCATTAAGGGTTCCTGTAGTTGAGTAACAACGGTGGTTTTTCAAGTCATTGGTCCTGGTTAAAGTCCGGGCAGGAATTATGACCTATTTTATGTCTTTGTTTTTATTTGGGCTAGTTCTTGGTTTAGTTGCGGTTGCATCTAATCCTTCTCCCTATTTCGCTGCCTTAGGGTTGGTAGGGGTGGCGGGGTTAGGATGTGGGGTTTTGGTTGGGTATGGGGGTCCCTTTTTATCATTGGTTTTATTTTTGATTTATTTGGGAGGAATGTTGGTGGTTTTTGCTTATTCTGCGGCGTTGGCTGCGGAGCCATATCCGGAGAGCTGAGGGAGCCGGTCTGTAGTTGGATATGTTGTGGCTTATTTGGTGGGTGTTTTATTAGTTTCTAGCTATTTTTGAGGGGGATGGTATGAAGTTTCTTGGGTCCCAGCGGATGAATTGAAAGAGTTTTCTATGTTTCGGGGGGATGTTGGTGGGGTTGCGTTAGTGTATTCTTTAGGAGGGGGAATGTTGGTGATTAGTGCTTGGGTGCTGCTTTTAACTTTATTTGTAGTGTTAGAGCTGACTCGGGGTCTTAGTCGAGGGGCGCTTCGGGCAGTTTAGGGGAGGGTCAGAAGGATAGCCAGGGTGAGGGTAAGAAGGAATAGGGTTAGGTAAGTTTTGATTATACCCTGTTGGGCGTTACTTGTTGTGGTTACAAGTGGGAGGTGTATTGAAACCAGGGCTTTTGGTCCTGCTTTTTCTAGTCATGTTTGGTCTACTATTTGGCTGGCAATCGATTGGCCTAGAATTAGGTTTATTTTAGGAGCAAGTCGGTGAACGATTGCGGGGAAGAACCCTAGTATGTTTGAGAAGTGGTGAGATGTTAAGTTGGGGGTGGGCTTAAATTGTTTGCTTGTTAGAAGGGCAAGTTCTAGGGCGATTAGTAGGCCGAGAATTGTGACAATTAGGGCGCTAAGTTTAAGGATGGGGTGTATAGTCATAATAGGAGTTTTAATTGGGAGGATGTTTGAGGTAATTAGGAGGCCGGCGAAGATGCTTCCTCAGGCAAGGCGTTTGATTGGGTTGATTGTTGTTGGGTCATTCTCATTGATGGGGGAGAGGGCGTTAAATCGTGGGTGGCCCATGGACACGAAGAATACCACGCGCAGGCTGTAAATAGCTGTGAATGATGTGGCTAGGAGGGTCAGGGTGAGGGCTCAGGCGTTTAGATAGGAGGTGTTTAGGGCTTCAATGATTGCGTCTTTTGAGAAGAAACCTGCGAGGAAGGGGGTTCCTGTGAGGGCTAGGCTGCCGATCGTTAGGCAAGAGGATGTAACAGGCACTAGGTGATGTATTCCGCCCATTTTTCGGATATCCTGCTCGTCGTTTAGGCTGTGAATGATAGATCCAGAGCATAGGAATAGTATGGCTTTAAAGAAGGCGTGGGTACAGATGTGAAGGAATGCTAATTGGGGCTGGTTGAGTCCAATGGCTACTATTATTAGGCCCAGCTGGCTTGATGTTGAGAATGCTACGATTTTTTTGATATCGTTTTGGGTTAGGGCGCAGGTGGCCGTGAAGAGGGTGGTAAGGGCTCCCAGGCAGAGGCAAATTGATAAGGCGGTCTGGTTGTTTTCTATAAGGGGGCTTAGTCGGATTAGTAAGAAGATACCTGCGACGACCATAGTGCTGGAGTGCAGTAGGGCAGAGACCGGTGTGGGGCCCTCCATTGCAGAGGGAAGTCAGGGATGGAGTCCAAATTGGGCTGATTTGCCAGTGGCGGCAAGGATTAGGCCGAGGAGGGGGAGGGTGAGGTCTAAGTTCTTTGATGAGGCAAATATTTGTTGTATTTCTCAAGAATTTAAGTTTATTGCTATTCATGCTATTGCTAGGATAAGTCCAATGTCACCAACTCGATTGTATATTACTGCTTGTAGGGCTGCGGTATTAGCGTCTGCTCGTCCGTATCATCATCCGATGAGTAAGAATGATATAATTCCTACGCCTTCTCAGCCAATAAAGAGTTGGAATATATTATTGGCGGATACGAGGATGATCATGGCTACTAGGAAGGTAAGTAGATATTTGAAAAATTGGTTTATGTTGGGGTCTGCGTGTATATATCAGGATGCAAATTCTAGGATGGATCAAGTCACGTAGAGGGCAATAGGGATAAAGATAATAGAGTAATGGTCAAATTTAAAGCTGATGTTGATGTCGAATGTTGAGGTGTTTATTCAATTTCAGTTGGTGATAATAGTTTCCGCCCCTTCGTTTAGGAAAAGAAATAGGGGAATTAGGCTGACAAAAAAGGCTGATTTTACAGCGTTTTTAACGTGTGACAGGGCCCAGGTGTTTTCTTTAGGGGCGGGGTTAAAGGTTGTTAGTAGGGGGTAGATTAGTAGTGTAAAAATAATTAGTAGGCTTGAGGTTATTATTAGTGTGGTAGGGTGCATAGCTTCTACTTGGAGTTGCACCAAGAGTTTTTGGTTCCTAAGACCAACGGATGAGCTATTATCCTTTAAAAGCACGAGGGAGCCTCGGGGTTTAACCGGGGTGATAAGAATTAGCAGTCCTTATTGCTATCGAGCCTCTCTCGGTGGACAAGAGGGTTTTAACCCCTGTTTTTAGAATCACAATCTAATGTTTTTGTTAAACTATGTCTACAGGCAATTCACCCTCAGATTAATTCGGGCTTGAGGATGAGTAGTAGAAGTGGGATTAAATGGAGGGTTATCAGGAGATGTTCTCGAGAGTGGGATGGTTCTAATATAATGATATGCGGGGGTAGGGGGCCTCGTTGTGTTATTAGGAACATATATAGTGAGTAGCCGGCAGTAATTAATGTTCCAGCCCCAGTTAATAAGAGGGTCCATCAGGATCAGTTGAATAGGGAAGTAATAATTATTAATTCTCCTATGAGGTTGGGGAGGGGAGGAAGGGCTAGGTTGGCTAGGCTGGCAATGAATCACCAGGTGGTCATTAGGGGCAGAACTATTTGTAGGCCTCGGGCTAGTACTATTGTTCGGCTGTGGGTTCGTTCGTAGTTAGTATTAGCTAGGCAGAATAGGGCGGAGGATGCAAGCCCGTGTGCGATTATTAGTAGTAGGGCCCCTGTAAATCCTCAGGGGGTTTGGATTAGAATGCCTCCTACTACTAGGCCCATGTGGCTAACAGATGAGTAGGCGATTAGTGATTTTAAGTCTGTTTGGCGTAAGCAGATGGAGCCGGTTATGATAATGCCTCATAGGGCCAAGATTATGAAGGGGTAGCTCAGTTCTTTGGTTAGGGGGTCAAGTACTACAAGCATACGTATTATTCCGTATCCTCCTAGTTTTAGCAGGACGGCGGCCAGGACTATAGAGCCAGCAACGGGGGCTTCGACGTGGGCTTTGGGGAGTCAAAGATGGACTCCATATAGTGGTATTTTTACTAGGAATGCGATTAGACAGGCTATTCATCATAGTTTGTCACCAAGGGTGAGAAGTTGGAGGGGCTTAGTGTATTGAAGGGTGAGTATCGAAAGGGTGCCTGTATCATTTTGAAGCAGTAGTAAAGCGACTAAGAGGGGGAGGGATCCCATTAGAGTATAGAATAAGAAGTATGTGCCGGCGTTAAGGCGTTCTGTTTGGTTGCCTCATCGGGTAATAAGAATAAGGGTTGGGATTAAAGTGGCTTCAAATATTACGTAAAACATGATGATTTCTGTGGCGCTAAAGGCTATAATAAGGAAGATTTGTAGGGTTGTTAGCAGGGAGATATAGGTTCGTTGGCGGTTGTGTGGCTCGGTTTTTGTATGGTTTTGACTGGCTAGGATTATAAGGGGGAGTAGTCAGCAGGTAAGAACAAGAAGGGGGGTCGAAAGGGGGTCTGTTGCTATGTAAGGGTTTAAGGTGGTTCACCCTGTTTCTGATGAGTTTTTTAATCAGGTCAGGCTAATTAGTGCAATGATTAGGCTTTGGTTTAGGGCTGTGGTTCATAACCACTTGGCCGGGGTAAGTCAGATTGTTGGAATTAGCATAATAGTTGGGATTAAGACTTTTAGCATTGTAGGAGGTTAAGGCTTTGTAGACGATCAGTCCCATGGGTGCGTGCGGTTGCTACGAGAAGGGCAAGGCCTGCGCTAGCTTCACATGCGGAAAATGCCAGGAGAAGTATAGGAGAGGCTGAATAAACGGTAGAGTCTAATTGGAGGGCTCATAGGGAGAGAGCAATAAATAGGGAAAGTATTATTCCTTCTAAGCATAGGAGGGCAGAGAGGAGGTGGGTTCGGTGGAATGTTAGTCCAATTAGTCCCAGGACGAAGGCTGAGGAGAAGGTGAAGTGAACAGGGGTCATTAGGCAATTATGGACTTAAACCATAAGTTTTTGAGCCGAAATCAAATGTTTTTATTAGACTAACTGCCTATTCGGCTCACTCTAGCCCTCCTTGGGTTCATTCATAGACGAGGCCTAAGGTAAGTAGTAGAAGAATAGTAATTGCTCAGGTAAATGTGAGGAGGGGTGAGCTTAATTGGTCCCCTCATGGAAGGGGTAATAGAAGTGCAATTTCTAGGTCGAACAGGAGGAATAGAATGGCGACTAGAAAGAAGCGGAGGGAGAAGGGAAGTCGGGCTGTACCTAGGGGGTCGAAGCCGCATTCGTATGGTGATAGTTTTTCATAGTCTGGGTTTATTTGTGGGAGTCAGAAGGAGACAATTGTTAGAATGACGGAGAGAATAGCGGTGATGGCGATGGTTGTTAGGACCAGATTCATTATCTTTCCTTGGGGTTTAACCAAGATCGTGTGATTGGAAGTCACTTATACTAACTTTGTACTAGAAAGATTATGAGCCTCATCAGTAGATGGAGATGTAGAGGAATAGTCATACGACGTCTACGAAGTGTCAGTATCATGCGGCCGCTTCAAATCCAAAGTGGTGTTCGGATGTGAAGTGGTATTGAATTTGTCGGAGAAGGCAGACGGCCAGGAATGTGGAGCCAATAATTACATGGAGGCCGTGGAATCCTGTGGCTACGAAGAAGGTGGAGCCGTAGACTCCGTCTGCAATGGTAAAGGGGGCTTCGTAGTATTCTATGGCTTGTAGGAATGTAAAGTAGAAGCCAAGGAGAATTGTTAGGGTGAGGGATTGAATTGCTTGTTTTCGTTCTCCTTCTATAATGCTGTGGTGGGCTCAGGTTACTGTAACGCCTGAGGCTAGAAGTACGGCTGTGTTTAAAAGAGGGACTTCGAAGGGGTCAAGGGTGATAATACCAGTGGGAGGTCAGCAACCCCCTAGTTCAGGGGTTGGGGCTAAGCTGGAGTGGTAGAAGGCTCAGAAGAATCCTAGGAAAAAGAAAACTTCTGATGTGATGAATAGTACTATTCCGTAGCGGAGTCCTTTTTGGACTGGTGGTGTGTGGTGTCCTTGGAATGTTCCTTCTCGTACAATATCTCGTCATCATTGGTACATGGTGAGAAGTAGAAGTATAGTTCCTAGGACTATTAAGGTTGTGGAGTGGAAGTGGAATCAGATAGCAAGGCCAGAGGTCATTAGAAGGGCGGCTACTGCGCCTGTTAGTGGTCATGGGCTGGGGTCAACTATGTGGTATGCGTGTGCTTGGTGGGCCATTAGACGTTTTCTTGTAGGTAGAGGCTTAGTAGAAGGACGAAGACGTATGCCTGAATTATAGCAACAGCAACTTCAAGGAGGGTTAGTAGGAAGAGAAGTGTGGTTGTGAGAATGGCGACTGTTGGTATTAGGGGTAGGAGGACGAATGCGGCGGTAGCGATTAGTTGGATAAGAAGGTGACCTGCTGTTAAGTTGGCAGTTAGTCGAACTCCTAGGGCTAAGGGTCGAATAAATAGGCTAATGGTTTCGATAATAATAAGAACTGGGATTAATAGGGTTGGTGTTCCTTCTGGTAGAAGATGACCTAGGGCGTGTGTGGGTTGATTTCGTATTCCAATAATTACAGTTGCGAGTCAAAGGGGGACTGCAAGGCCTATGTTGAGTGAAAGTTGTGTGGTAGGGGTAAATGTATATGGTAGTAGACCAAGCATATTTAATGTGATAAGGAAAATCATTAAAGAGGTGAGGAGGGTAGCTCATTTGTGCCCGCCTAAATTTAATGGTAGGAGAAGTTGTTGGGTGAATCGGTTAATGAATCAGCCTTGGAGTGTTAGAAGACGATTATTTAGTCATCGGGCTGAAGGGGTTGGGTATAGTATTCATGGTAGGGCTAGGGCAAGGGCTATAAGGGGAATGCCCAGATATGTGGGGCTCATAAACTGGTCGAAGAAGCTTAGTGTCATGGTCAGTTTCAGGATTTTGTTTTAGGCATTTCAGCGCTTTGGGTGGAAGGTTCGTTAGGGAAGGTGTGGGCTAAAACTTTTGGGGGAATTAGGGTTAGGAAAATAAATCATGAGAAAACTAGGATTAAAAATCAGGGGGCGGGATTAAGTTGAGGCATGTCACTACGGGTGGTCGGGAGTCACCAGTCTTTAGCTTAAAAGGCTAACGCTAGATCCTATTTAGCTTCGTAGTGTAGGCGTCTTCAAGTATTATAGAGGATCAGTTTTCAAAGTGTTCTAGTGGAACGGCTTCAACAACGATTGGTATGAAGCTGTGGTTAGCACCGCAAATTTCGGAGCATTGACCGTAGAATACACCAGGGCGGGAGGTGATAAAGGCTGTTTGGTTCAGTCGTCCAGGCACTGCGTCTATTTTTACGCCTAGTGCTGGTACTGCCCATGAGTGAAGGACGTCTTCGGCTGAAACGAGCACTCGAATAGGGGATTCAATTGGGATAACCATTCGGTGGTCTGCTTCTAGGAGGCGGAATTGTCCTGGGGTGAGGTCTTGGGTTGGAATTATGTAGGAATCGAAGCCAAGGTCTTCATAATCTGTATATTCATAGCTTCAATATCATTGATGTCCTATTGCTTTAATAGTGAGATGGGGGTCATTAATCTCGTCCATAAGGTAAAGAATTCGAAGGGAGGGAAGGGCAATCAGGATGAGGATTACTGCGGGGAGTACTGTTCAAATAATTTCGATTTCCTGGGAGTCGAGAATGTATTTGTTGGTTAATTTGGTGGATACCATTGCCACAATAATGTAAAGTACTAGTGTGCTAATTAAGAATACGATTATTAGGGCGTGGTCGTGGAAATGAAGGAGCTCTTCTATAACGGGTGAAGCCGCATCTTGGAATCCTAGTTGAGAGGGATGTGCCATTCTAGCTATGCCCAAGATACGCGAGAGTTTAACTCGCGATTCCGCCTTGACAAGGCGGTGTAATGTCTTTACTAGTATCTTATGAAGAAAGTGACAGAGTGGTTATGTGACTGGCTTGAAACCAGTAGATGGGGGTTCAATTCCTCCCTTTCTCGTTAATTTGTTTGGACTTGAACAAAGGCAGGCTCTTCGAATGTGTGGTACGGAGGAGGGCAGCCGTGTAGTCATTCCACATTGGTTGTGGTTAGTTCAACTGAAAGAACTTCTCGTTTGGCAGTGAATGCTTCTCAGATAATAAAGAGGAACATGATTACCGCAACTAGGGAGATTAGGGAGCCAATAGAGGAAACAGTGTTTCATAGTGTATAGGCGTCAGGGTAGTCTGAATACCGTCGAGGCATACCGGCTAGTCCGAGGAAGTGTTGTGGGAAGAATGTAAGGTTGACACCTAGGAATATTACTCCAAAGTGGATTTTAGTTCAAGTATCGTGAAGTGTGTATCCTGTAAAGAGTGGGAATCAGTGGACGAAAGCAGCTACGATGGCAAATACGGCTCCTATTGAAAGGACGTAGTGGAAGTGGGCAACTACATAGTAAGTATCGTGGAGAACAATATCTAGTGATGAGTTGGCTAGGACGATTCCTGTTAATCCGCCTACAGTAAAGAGGAAGATAAATCCTAGGGCTCATAGAAGAGGAGTTTCTCATTTGATAGCCCCTCCGTGTAGTGTTGCTAGTCAGCTAAAGACTTTTACACCTGTTGGGATGGCAATAATCATTGTGGCGGATGTAAAGTATGCACGTGTGTCTACGTCCATTCCTACTGTGAACATGTGATGAGCTCAAACAATAAATCCTAGTAGGCCGATTGCCATCATAGCTCAAACCATTCCTATATAACCGAAAGGTTCTTTTTTCCCGGAATAGTATGCAACAATATGGGAAATCATTCCGAAACCAGGGAGAATTAGAATGTATACTTCTGGGTGTCCGAAGAATCAGAATAGGTGTTGATAAAGAATTGGGTCTCCACCTCCTGCTGGGTCGAAGAATGTTGTATTTAGGTTTCGGTCTGTTAGTAGCATAGTAATGCCTGCTGCGAGTACGGGCAGGGAGAGAAGGAGAAGTACTGCTGTAATTAGGACAGCTCATACAAACAGAGGTGTTTGATATTGGGAAATGGCAGGGGGTTTCATGTTAATAATTGTTGTAATAAAATTAATGGCTCCTAGAATTGAGGAAATCCCTGCTAGGTGGAGTGAGAAAATAGTTAGGTCGACAGAAGCTCCTGCGTGTGCCAGGTTGCCTGCTAGAGGTGGATATACCGTTCATCCCGTTCCGGCACCAGCTTCAACTCCGGAAGAAGCTAATAAAAGCAGGAATGAGGGAGGAAGAAGTCAGAAGCTTATGTTGTTCATTCGAGGGAATGCCATATCGGGGGCTCCGATCATTAAAGGAATTAATCAGTTCCCGAAGCCTCCAATCATAATTGGTATTACTATAAAGAAAATTATTACAAATGCATGTGCTGTAACAATGACATTATAAATCTGGTCGTCTCCCAGAAGGGCTCCGGGCTGGCTAAGTTCAGCTCGAATAAGAAGGCTAAGGGCTGTGCCAACTATTCCAGCTCAGGCACCGAATACTAAATAAAGGGTACCAATGTCTTTATGGTTGGTTGAGAAAAATCAGCGAGTGATTGCCAC